AAATAAAAAAATTAGAAGTGATTAAATAATATTACTAAGTTACTGTAAAAAAAAATGATTTGTCTTTTTTTATTACTACTAAATAAAATTGTTATTTTATGCAGATACAGAAAAAGTGAATTCTAATTCCGTATTACAATAATTTATATACATATATTAAGAATAGAACAAAGATTTACACGACAAAAAAATACTTAATATTAATTATATAAGAAAAAAACTTTACCTAAAACAAAGTGATTTGAGTTTGATTATATTATTTAGAATTATTAAGGAATGAATTTTAATTATGGAATTTAGTGATTGTCTTCCAGTACACTAAGTGAGCTTTTTTTATTTGCAAGAAAGATTATTATAATCGATATTTTTTTACATATGATGTGAAGAAATCTCATAATTTTTTTGATAATATAATCTATCAGTATAGATTAATTAAATGAGTATTCTCATACGGATTTCAAACGTTAAATAAAAAGATTTTTATAACCAAATTTTATAAAAAAAAAGTAAAAAACAGTTGGGTTTGAAACTTTTGAATGTCTTTTTTGTTTTGAAAATAATATATAATAAAATTTGAAAGAAAAAAAATAACTCGATATGGAGTACGAAAGAATAGAATAATAAATGTCTTTGACATCCAATTATACCACTGAAATTTTGTTTTCATTTTTGAATGGCAGTTCCAAAAAAACGTACTTCTATCTCGAAAAAGCGTATTCGTAAAAAAATTTGGAAAAGGAAGGGATATTGGACATCGTTGAAAGCTTTTTCGTTAGGGAAATCACTTTCTACAGGTAATTCAAAAAGTTTTTTTGTACAACAAAATAAATAAAAAACACTATAATAATTAGAATTAGCCTAACTTAAAAACAAATTTTTAAAAATACATATAAAAAAAAAATAGGAACCAAAAGAAGAAAAAAAGACAATATATAGATAAAAAAGAAAGGTTCACATTTTTTTAGTTCCAAAAAGGGGATTCTTATTTTCCCCCATCACTACCTTGATCCAATAATAAATAAAGATCTTTTATTTCCTCATTAAGAGGAAATAAAAGATCTTTAAGCGAAATCAATAGGTTCTTCAAATTAATTAATTTAAGTGATCAAAAAATCTTATGTTTGTACAATATAAAAAGATGCATCAAAAAAAATAATTATCAAAATATTTTTTTTTATTTCTCTTGAGCAATTAGGAAAATCTGCTTTTATTTAAAATTTCTAAGGGTTTTGAAGAAGTTTTAATTTTTCGAAAAAGCATTTTTTTTATTAATGTAACTGAAAAATTGAATTTATCCTTTTTTTTTATCATAGAAATATAAATGAAAAAAAAAATGATAAAGAGCATTTAGAGTTTTATCTTTGGGTTGAAGTTCCAACTACTTGAATTTAGTTAAATTTTTCATTGTATTCTAGAAAAAATATAAAGGACAAAAAGTGAATTTAACTAATTTTAAATAACTAAGATAAAAAAAAAAAGATCTTAATTGAATTAAAACCCCCAATACCTATTTAAAAAAGTTTTTATTCATTAAATCAATTCGAAATTTGAGTAAATTGGCTTCTTTATTTAAATTTTAATCTCGACGATTGAATAAAAACTTGTTAGTATTGTTTTGAACAAGTTGCCGCTATGGTGAAATTGGTAGACACGCTGCTCTTAGGAAGCAGTGCTAGAGCATCTCGGTTCGAGTCCGAGTAGCGGCATAAGATCTTATAAAAGATATATTATAAGTTTTAGAATCAAAATAATACCCGACTTTTTTTTCTAAAATCGGGTAAAACCTAGTATTAATTTATTAATTTTTAACAAATTTTTTATGATTTTTTCAATTTTAGAGCATATATTAACTCATATATCTTTTTCGGTCGTTTCAATTGTACTGACAATTTATTTTTTAACTTTTTTAGTTAATTTAGATGAAATCATAGGATTTTTTGATTCATCAGATAAAGGAATCATAATTACGTTTTTTGGTATAACAGGATTATTATTCACTCGTTGGATTTATTCAGGACATTTTCCATTAAGTAATTTATATGAATCATTAATTTTTCTTTCGTGGGCTTTTTCAATTATTCATATGGTTTCCTATTTTAATAAAAAACAACAAAATCACTTAAACGCAATAACTGCGCCAAGTGCTATTTTTATTCAGGGTTTTGCTACTTCAGGTCTTTTAAACAAAATGCCTCAGTCTGCAATATTAGTACCAGCTCTCCAGTCCCAGTGGTTAATGATGCACGTAAGTATGATGATATTAGGCTATGGCGCTCTGTTATGCGGATCATTATTATCAATAGCTCTTCTAGTGATTACATTTCGCAAAGTCGGACCTACTTTTTGGAAAAAGAATATAAAAAAAAAATTTTTATTAAATGAATTATTTTCTTTTGATGTACTTTACTACATAAATGAAAGAAATTCTATTTTACTACAACAAAACATTAATTTTAGTTTTTCTAGAAATTATTATAGGTATCAACTGATTCAACAATTAGATTATTGGAGTTTTCGTATTATTAGTCTTGGATTTATCTTTTTAACCGTCGGCATTCTTTCAGGAGCTGTCTGGGCTAATGAGACATGGGGTTCATATTGGAACTGGGATCCAAAAGAAACTTGGGCATTTATTACTTGGACTATATTCGCAATTTATTTACATATTAAAACAAATAGGAATGTTAGGGGTATAAATTCTGCAATTGTGGCTTCGATAGGTTTTCTTTTAATTTGGATATGCTATTTTGGCGTCAATCTTTTAGGAATAGGTTTACATAGTTATGGTTCATTTTTATCGAATTAAATAAAACAGTAACAAACAAAAAGGAATCCAAATCTAAATATCTAAATAAAAAAAAATAGCATCTATATCTAACTTCATATACGTTAAGAAATCTCATTTAGTTTTAGTAGTAAATCATAAAGAACCTTTTGAATCAAGTAGTACAATGATTCAAAAGGTTCTCACAATACAAAGACCAAAGACTTCTGATTACAATTCACTTTAATGCTTTTTTTTATTTCCTGAAAACTATCCATAAAAATAATTAGATAAAATGGATTCGACCTTGTCACTTGCTAATGAGAGCACAAAATCAGGATAAATACCAATACCAATTATGGGTAGAAGAATGGAGATTGAAAGAAATAACTCTCGGGGTCCAGAATCAAAAAAAGAAAAGTTTTTGACATTAATTAACTTGTATCCATAGAACATTTGGCGTGACATAGATAATAAATATATAGGAGTTAATATCATTCCAATTGCCATTACAAAAATAATTAAAATTTTGGAAATTAAGAAATATTTTTGGCTGGTAATTATTCCAAAAAAAACGATTAATTCTGCAACAAAACCACTCATGCCCGGCAATGCAAGGGAAGCCATCGATAAGATAGTGAACATTGTAAATATTTTTGGAATGGAGATAGCCATTCCACCCATTTCATCAAGATAAACAAGCCTAATTCTATCATAACTCGTTCCTGCCAAGAAAAAAAGTGCAGCGCCAATAAATCCATGAGAAATTATTTGTAAAATAGCTCCATTAAGTCCAGGATCCGTTATAGAACTAATACCTATAATTATAAAACCCATATGAGATACAGAAGAATAGGCTATTCTCTTTTTTAAATTACGTTGACCGGGAGATGTTGAAGCTGCATAAATTATTTGGATTGTACCGACTACCATCAACCAAGGAGAAAACATAGAATGAGCGTGGGGTAATAATTCCATATTGATTCGAACCAACCCATATGCTCCCATTTTTAATAAGATTCCAGCGAGAAGCATACAGGTACTGTAATGTGCCTCACCGTGGGTGTCAGGTAACCAAGTATGTAAAGGTATAATCGGTGATTTGACGGCAAAAGCAATAAGAAAGCCAATATAAAATAGTATTTCGAGTGTGACAGGATAGGATTGATTAGCTAAGAGTTCTAAATTTAATGTTGGTTTGTTCGAACCATATAAACTTATACCTAAAACTCCTATTAATAAAAAAATAGAACTTCCTGCCGTGTATAAAATAAATTTTGTAGCTGAATACAGACGTTTCTTTCCACCCCACATGGATAAAAGTAGATAAACGGGAATTAATTCTAATTCCCACATGATGAAAAAAAGTAGAAGATCCCGAGAAGAAAATGATCCTATTTGACCGCTGTACATTGCTAACATCAGGAAATGGAATAATCGGGAATCCCGAGTAACTGGAAAAGCCGCTAAAGTGGCTAAAGTAGTAATAAATCCCGTCAGTAAAATCGTTCCTATAGAAAGTCCATCTATTCCCATTCTCCAGTAAAAATCAAAAAAATTGATCCATTTATAATCTTCGGACAGTTGAATTAATGGATCGTCCATTTTAAAATTATAACAAAAAGCGTAGGTCGTTAGAAGAAGTTCTAAGATACAAATGCATATAGTATACCATTTATTGACTTTATTTCCCCTATGCGGGAGAAATAACATTAATGAACCAGCAGATATTGGAAAAACAACAATTATTGTTAACCAAGGAAAATCATTCGTGGTAAAGACAAGATACACCAGGTCCAAAGAACGCGTACTCAAAAAAAATATATAAATAAAAAAATATAATTTAACTTTTTTGAGTACGAGTACTTGTCAATAAAAAAAAAAGAAAATGTATTCAAAATTTATTCAAATGAGGTTTTCGGTAACGTATCAATAAGCTAGACCCATACTTCGAGTTGTTTCATGCCATAAATAAACTCGAACGCTCAAAAAATCTGTTGGACAGGCGGATTCACATCTCTTACAACCAACACAGTCCTCGGTTCTTGGAGCGGAAGCTATTTGCTTAGCTTTACATCCATCCCAAGGTATCATTTCTAATACGTCTGTAGGGCATGCTCGAACACATTGAGTACATCCTATACAGGTATCATAAATTTTTACTGAATGTGACATAGGATCGATAGTTTTTTGAATGTCATAAATTTTCAATCTAGTAAACTTCTAACTGACTGATATATTAAAATACTAGATGAAGCAATGATTTCCTTTAATAGAATTTTTGTAATGAATTATGGCTCAATTGATAAAAAATGGGGCTAAAATACTTTGATTTCTTAGATTTTTACAAATAGAATCTAGTAGGTCATAACCTATCATATATGCAAATTTCAATCTATAATTTTTTTATTTATGCTACTTATTTAATAAGGTCGATTGGTTTATGCGAGTTGATTTTCTGTTACGATAAATTGACGAGACTATAGCTAATCCAATAGCTGCTTCAGCGGCTGCAATTGCTATAACAAAAATGCAGAAAATATCCCCTTTTAGTTGGGAATTATCAAAAAAATCAGAAAATGTTACGAAATTCATATTAACTGCATTGAGTATAAGTTCAAGACACATAAGAGCCCTAACCATATTTCGACTTGTGATCAATCCATAAAGACCAATCAAAAATAAATAGGCACTCAAAACAAGTACATGTTCGAGTATCATTCAGCAACTCCTTATCAATTTTGATTCATTTCAATATGAAAAATAATTCACCGGATTCCATCAACTAGAATATAACAAAAAAGTACGAATAAAAACAATATTAGGTAAAAAAAAATTTCAAATATATATCAAATATAAAAATTGATATTTAAAATATTAAATAGTATTCAATCAAATTTAATTGAATGAACGGAAAAAAATCATAACATACACAAAGTTTTCTTTGGTCTTTACTAATTTGAACATTTTTTATTGACGAGCCATAGAAATTGCACCTATCAAAGCAACTAAAAGAATTATTGAAATGAGTTCAAATGGCAGAAAAAAATCTGTTGATAAATGAATTCCTATTTGTTGACTATTACTTATTAAATCTTGCTCTAGAATCTGATTCAATCTTGTAGTCCAAATAACCCCGTACCATGACGTATCGAGAATAGTAGACATTAATAAAAAAAGAATAGTTGTACAAACCAACGAAGTAATCCCATTCCCAACGGTCCACATATTGAAATCTGTGGAATATTCTGAATCATTCATGAACATCACAGCAAATATGATTAAAACATTTATGGCCCCCACGTAAATAAGGAGTTGTGCAGCAGCTACAAAATGGGAATTTGATAGAATATACAATAAAGATATACAAACAAGAACAAATCCTAAGGAAAAGGCTGAAAATATGGGGTTGGGAAGTAATACCACTCCCAGACCTCCTACTAGAAGACCGGATCCGAGAAAAACTAAAAGAAAATCATGTATTGGTCCAGGCAAATCCATTATATTATTAAAATAATAAAAAAATCGAAATCCTTTTCATGACCTTATTAATTTAACCAGGAAATTTGTTTTTAATATGTTTCTAATAGAGTGAAATTAGAATCTAATGGATATGAATTGATGTAGATACAATTATTAGACAGTTTCTCTTTTTTTATTCTAAAGTGTATTTTCAACCTATCTATTTCAAGAAAGTAATTACGAATATATTATATTAAAATTAAAAGAATGCGCCTTAATACTTAATATTATTATATAAATACAATACAAGTTTTTAATTAAATTCTTTATATAAATATAATTCAACAATTTTGAATTCTTTTTTTAATCAAATTAATGGGTTTACCCCATTTTTTGTTTGAGGTGAATTCAAAATTGTTCGAATAGTGTAATCGTCAATTACTGACATTGGTAAACGACCCAAAGCTATTTGATTATAATTCAATTCGTGACGATCATAAGTTGAAAATTCATATTCTTCAGTCATTGACAAACAATTTGTTGGACAATACTCAACACAATTACCACAAAATATACAAATTCCAAAATCAATACTGTAATTAAGCAATCGTTTTTTTCGAATATTAGTTTCCAATTTCCAATCAACAACAGGCAAATCTATAGGACATACTCGAACACATACTTCACAAGCAATGCATTTATCAAATTCAAAATGGATTCGACCGCGGAAACGTTCCGATGTTATTAATTTTTCATAGGGATATTGAATAGTTACAGGTAAACGATTTGTGTGGGATAAGGTAATCATGAAACCTTGACCAATATACCTTGCAGCTCGTAGGGTTTGTTGACCATAATTCATGAACCCGGTTATCATAGGAAGCATATTGTAATTATCTCTGAATAATTTTATCTTTGTTTCTTTCTCTTGTTTAAAACAAATAATGAATATGTTGGATTCATTTTCAATTTAGAGTGAAAAGAGTTGGAAAGAAGTTGTTAATAATAGATTACCAAGGGAAATAGGTAAAAGAAATTTCCATCCAAGATTTAATAGTTGATCCATTCTTAGCCTAGGTAAAGTCCATCTTGTTGCGATAGAAATGAACAAGAACAAATAAGTTTTAGCTAATGTAATAAAGATACCAATCGTTGTTCCAAAAATTTGATCCCTTTGAAATAGCTCCAGAATAGATATATACGGAATTGAAATATTCCAACCGCCTAAGTATAGAACTGTTACAAATAATGAGGAAATTAATAGATTTAGATAAGAAGCAACGTAAAATAAACCAAATTTGATACCTGAATATTCAGTTTGATAACCTGCTATTAATTCTTCTTCCGCTTCTGGTAAATCAAACGGTAACCTCTCGCATTCTGCTAGGGAAGAAATTAGAAAAATGAGAAAACCTATAGGTTGACGCCACAAATTCCATCCCCAAAAACCATATTTTGATTGTGCCTCAACTATATCAACTGTACTTAAACTGTTAGATAATCCTAGTCGGCGATAACATTACTATTTTCACCGCTATTACAGAACCGTACATGAGGTCTTCGCCTCATACGGCTCCTCGGGGGCCATAAATAAATCTAAGGACCAGATTAGTCTTATTTAGATGGATATGATGTGTTCTAAAATGGATTAAATATATCTGGGGTCCCGAATTATACCAATGGAATTCTGTCTGCTCAAATTCTAAGAATAAAAAAAGCGCTTCGGAATTCATCTCATCCTTTACAAATTTTAATTTCTATTTGTTGAGTAATAACTTAACCCTTTAATAAAATACTCCTTGTAAAAATAGGTATTTCAGCCCATCGTGGTTTTCGATTACGAAAAAGAATTAGACATCCTATTAGTTTATTATTCATGACAGAAATTCTATTTTATTTTCGAAATATATGAAAAAAAAAAGATCCTTATTTCGTTCCTATTCTTCTTTCTTTTTTAGAAAAAAAATGGGTCGACTTATAAAAAATAAAGGATTATTTCGTTTCTGATAGTCATTACATTTGTCGGTGGATAGGAGCATACTCTGAATCGGAATCTTGGGGAGTACTGTCTGATCATTTCTACAAATTTCAAGCCCCAATTAACCTTCTTTTTTTTTTTTATCTTATGTTATGCATAAATATCCTTTTCAATTTGGTTAATCTCTATTACAAATTCTTTGTGTATTTTGGTGTTTCTAACCATCCACTCACTTTTACCTAATTGCCGCTCACTTTGTAATACATGTATGTTAATCTATATAACTGATAGTGAAAACGTCATCTGGTTAATAAATTTCACCCGCTTCAAGCCAGGATGACTAATCAACCAACCTTGGGGTAAAGTGATTCTTACGCTTATGTTTATTTCCGTTTAACCTTTGTACATAGGAAATGAGACTCAATTTTTCTTTTTACTGCTAATTTCTGAGCAGTTTTTTTTCACTCATATATAACTATCAAATTCCTTTTATGAAGATTAATCCGAAAGATAAATATATATATATTCCGTTTTTTAACTTAATTCGTCTAGAAGAAACGGAATAGTAAAAATAAACGTTTATGTTTCAACGAATCGCACGTAGAGATATTGATAAAACACATAGAGTTAATGGTATTTCATAACTAATCGATTGGGCAGCAGCTCGCAGACCACCTAAAAAAGAATATTTATTATTTGATCCATATCCTGACATAAGAAGTCCAATAGGAGCAATACTTGAGATGGCAATCCATAAAAAAATACCGATATTGAGATCCGCTAAAACAAGGTGATTGCTAAAGGGAATTACTGAATAACTTAGTAAAATTGAGATAACTGCTATAGATGGTCCAATACTAAATAAAGGAGTATTTCCTCTAGATGGACGAAGATTTTCTTTGAAAAGTAGTTTTGTCCCGTCGGCTAGAGCTTGAAGAATTCCCAGCGGGCCGGCGTATTCAGGTCCAATACGTTGTTGTATCCCTGCGGATATTTCTCTTTCTAACCACACAATTACTAGTACACCTGTTATGATTCCCAATACAAGAGAAAATATAGGGACAAATATCCATATGAGTCCATAGACCTCTTTTAAAGATTCCAATCTAACAAAAGAATTTATAGTTTGGACTGCTGTTGCATAAATTATCATTTTAACGATCAACTTCTCCCATAATTATATCTATGCTACCGAGTATCGTCATAATATCAGCCAATTTCATTCTTTTAACTAGTTCAGGAAGAATTTGCAAATTAATAAAACCCGGTGGTCGGATTTTCCATCTCCAAGGAAAACCGCTTTGATCTCCTATGAGAAAAATTCCCAACTCCCCTTTTGGAGCTTCAACTCTTACATAAAGTTCTTGTTTCGATAATTCAAAAGTAGGAGAAGGTTTTTTACTAATGAATCGATAGTCAAAATCATTCCATTCTGGATTTCTTTTTCTATCAAAGCCCCTGCTTTCTAAATTCTCATAGGGACCCCCTGGAAGTCCTTCCAGAGCCTGTTGAATAATTTTTATGGATTCTGTCATTTCGCTAAGTCGTACTAAATAACGAGCTAATGAATCTCCTTGTTTTTGCCACTGAATTTCCCATTCAAATTCATCGTAAGACTCATAACGATCAACTTTCCGAAGATCCCATGGTATTCCGGATGCGCGTAGCATTGGTCCGGATAAACCCCAATTTATTGCTTCTTCCCCACCAATAATCCCAACTCCTTCAACCCGTTCTAAAAAAATAGGATTTCGTGTAATGAGTTTTTGATATTCAACAACCTCTGTTAAAAAATAATCACAAAAATCCAAGCATTTATCTATCCAACCATAAGGTAAATCAGCCGCTATTCCTCCAATACGAAAAAAATTATGCATCATTCTCATACCGGTGGCAGCTTCGAATAGATCATATACAAATTCTCGTTCTCTGAAAATATAGAAAAAAGGAGTCTGTGCACCAATATCTGCCATAAAAGGGCCGAGCCATAACAGATGAGAAGCTATACGACTCAATTCCAGCATAATTACTCTGATATAGCTGGCCCTTTTAGGAACTTGAATATTTCCCAATTGTTCTGGTCCATTTACTGTTATTGCTTCTGTAAACATAGTAGCTAAATAATCCCATCGCGTTACATAAGGTAAATATTGTATAATTGCTCGGTTTTCTGCAATTTTTTCCATTCCTCTGTGTAAATAACCCAATATGGGTTCACAGTCAACAACATCCTCACCATCTAGAGTAACAATTAAGCGAAGAACACCATGCATGGATGGGTGGTGAGGTCCCATATTGACTATCATAAGATCTTTTCCTGTAACTGGTCTCTTCATAAGTTTTTCCTTGATTCGTTCTGGCATGAATTAGATTGCTGAAAAAGAAATTTATCAAAAAATTCAAGATCTAAAAAATTCACTAATTCACAATTTTTGAATTTAACGAGTTTTTAATTCCCGAATATTCAACTGATTAATTAATTCTTTATAACGTACTCTATTTTTTTTTGACAAATAAGCCAGCAGTCGTTGACGTTTTCCCAGAATTTTTCGTAGACCCCTCTGAGATAAATAATCTTTTCTGTGCAATTCCAAATGTGAAGTAAGTCTTCGTATCTTATTAGTGAAACTGAATACTTGAAATTCAACAGATCCCCTGCTTTCTTCTTTTTGTTCTTGAAATGAAATGAATGCATTTTTTATCATAAAAAGAAATCCTTCCCTTTTTAATATGAATTGAAAGATATGAATTTTACTGATCAGTAATAATAATGGTAGTTTTTTTGTACAAGGATCTTAATTTAATTATCAACTTTGTAATTCTTCATTTTATAAAAAAAATATAAATTTAGATCTCAAAAAGGAGGATTCTGTTAATTTATTTATGGATCTGCTCTGATTGGTATCTATGTCATTGATTAAATTAATCTCATGTATAAAGATTGAATTTTAAAAATCCCTCATATTTGTGCATATAGTTGTTTTCATATACCGTAACTTATATATTATATATAGTAAAAAGGATCTATCATTAATGAATTGGAAATCGCGTATACATGTGTATTCTTATCATACTGAAATGATTTCCGTTAGTAGTATTAAACCAATAGCGATTCATACAAGCTAAATCTTCTAATCTAAAGTTGGGCCAAAGAAAGGATTTTAAATTAATTAGGTTATTTTGATCCTTATCAAGATCTTTCTTTTTATGCAAAACTGTGGTCAAGTTTTGAATATTCTTATCAAATCTTGAATTTCTATCCCTCGCCGTTTTTTTTTTTAAGTTTAAACAAATTAGAATTCGAAATTCTCTACGTCGTTTAGGGGATAGAATATTTTCAGGGACAAAGAAATCATAATTATTTTTTTTTCTATTTACAGTTTTGTTTTGATATTTTGTAATGGATTTTTCCATTTTTTTTTTATCAATATAGCTTTTTTTTTTGTATCTTTTACTTATTTTGTGTTTATTTTTATGAACCAATGAAATACCTATGGTTCTATATATAATAAGTTGTCCATCGTTTTGTACAGACAAACGGACAGGTTCAATAATCAATATTCCTTTTTTCATTAATTTGGCAAAAGTGAAATTTTTCTCAATCATTAGAATGTCTAGGCTCATCTCTCCTCTTTCAATAGAAGATATCGCTATTTCGTTTGGATTTTTTAGTCGAACCAAAAGACAGTATACTTTTACATTATTGAGAATTTTTTGATTAAAAAAACAATTCCATCGCAATTGAAAACGCGAATGTCTTGTGAGAAATAAATCAAGTTCCGCTTCTGTATTGCTTTTGTATTGTTTTTTATTTTTACGTTTTTTTATCGTTGATTCTGCATAATTTTCTTCAATATTTTTTTCTTGGTTTGATATAGCTGATTCGGAATTTCTTTTTTTTTCTTTATCTGATTCAAGCTCTACAAAACCGGCCGATTCTTTTTCTTCTTTATTCAGATTATAAAATCGAAGGGATTTTTTTTCATTTGATTGTATAAAACCTTTTTTCTTTCGAGTGATCTTTTTATTAACATTTATGTTTTCATTAAAATTTAAAAGAAGGAATTTGATTGGTATGACCCACGGTTTCATTTTATATGTACTAGAAAATAAGAAAAATTCTGGAAAGAACAAAAATTCAAAATTTGTTATACGATGATTTAGTATTTCTTCATTCATTCCCATCCAATCAAAAAAGTTTCTTTTTTGATTAGCAAGACCCGTCTTAGTTATTTTATCAATTCTTTGATAATTCTGAACTTTAGTATTAATATATTTTTTTTTACTCTTGGTATCAACCCAGGGCTCAATATTAACTTTTTTTGTAAACCAAAAGTTAATAATTCTCCAATCCAAATATTTTCTATGCCGAATTTCCCCTATACCCCGAATATTATATTTTTCTAGAAAAGAAGAGACTAAACAATTATCTAGAGCAATGCCTATAGACATGTCAAAATTTTTTTCTGTAGAATGAATAGATTTGTAGCAAAAAAGATTATATATAGAATCTTTTTTTAAATTATGTTTTGGATTTAATAACGAGTCGGCCTCAAAAAAATTTTGTTTTTTGTAATTATCCAATTTATTTTTTTCATATGAATCCTCTTTGGTTAAACTTGGATTTAGAACTAGAGAATCTTGATTTATTTTCTTTTTCCATTTTTGGGTTACTAATCTAGCCCATGCAATCGGGGGTAAATTGTATTGATAATGACTTCGTAACCAATTTTTCCATTGATTTTCTTCGGAATTCAAAAAGGTTTTCTTTTTCAATTCATAATGAAAGATTCCTTGTTCTTGAAAAAAAACCTTTATTTGATTCTTAACAAAAAAGGATGTTATGCATATGTTATATTCAAGAACAGCCTTTAATTTAGAAAAGTTACTAACTTTAATTTGTGATAATTTGTAAAATACATATGCTTGTGATAAAGAGCATAGGTCATAACTAATTTTTTTTTTATTGGATATTAAATTTTTTATAGTCGAAATAAAATAAATGGTATWTTTTTTTTTTTTTTTTTTTTCTCCATTTTCTTCATTCTTGTAAATATATTTATCAAGAATTGGTTTTGTTGATTCAAAAAAAAGTTGTGTAGTAATTCTTGGAATATTAATGATACCAAGAAAAATAGCTATAGACAGTTGTTCGATGCAAAATTTTATAAAAAAAATGGATTTCCGAATTAATCGGATATTTTTTCTTTTGAATGTCTGCCAAAATTTTTTTGATGACTCAATTATTTTAGAATCATAACGCAGTTTGGTACAACTATTAGTTAGGTTTTGTTTTTCTTTTGAAATTTCTTCTATTTGATTTCTGATTGTCTTTATTCTATCAATCAAATTTTCTATTTTGTTTTCGCTGAGTGAAGAATTGGCCCACTCCATGGATTTATTTTGAACAGATAGTTCATGAATCATCTGATTACTTATTATTGAATCTTTTTGAGTTTCATTTAATTCATATATTTCTCTCGGGCCAAATAATGGAATTAGATTTCGTTTTGAAAGGTCTTTTATTTTTCCTTTTATAAAAAGAAAGTTTTTGAGAATCCAGTTTTTCATTTCTTTTGCGACTTTTAGGAAAATTGTTGTTCTTTCTTTGAAAATCCTTAAAACCAGAAAAGACTTAGTGTTGAATTTTTTGATTCTTTTTTTTAATTCTTTAGAAATAGGTTCAAAAAAAGAAGGCTTTTTTTGGGCAGAACCAAATGGTAGTTCGGTTTCCATCCCCCAAACTGTTAAGAAACAAAAATTATTTTTTTCTCCTTTGTCTTTTGTTTTTTTTAGTCGATCCTTCTGAGATGCTTGAAATTTAGATTTATGCCAAGGTTTCAGATAAAAAGGAAATAGGATTTTTATCTGAATACCATCCGTTAACCAGTTTCTTGGAAATTCTGTTTCGGATAGTTGAACCCCATTATAAGTGCATTTAACATGCATTTCACGTTTCCAATCCTTTAAATCCTCGGACCACTCGGGAAATTGAAATAATAACATACGGACGCTATTTTTAATTATTATCAATAAAGGTAATATAATATATTTTCTAAGAATAGATTGAGTTACTAAGAGAGAACCTCTTATTATTTGAGCAAATAGGAAGCTATCCCAAGTTTCTGCAATTTCTATCCGTCTTTTTTCTTCTATTTTTGATTGTTCTTCTTCTTTTTTATCAATTTTTTTTTTTTTCCACATGAAATTTCTAAGAATTTTTTTTTTTAGCCCCCATATATCAAACGAAAAAAAAAAAAGTTTATCTATTCTATCAAAAAAAAGGGGGGAATGTACTTTTGCTTGAAAAAATTCCCAAATAACAGTTTTACGCCTTTGGGAACGCATGGATCCTTTAATTATCTCTCGACGAAAATCAGATTGTTGTGAATAACGGATCAAAGCCATTTCATCTTTTTGATCAGAATTTTGATTATCTTTGAGATTAGTATAAATCTCGTTATGTGGCTCTTTATCAGTAAAAACCACTACACGTTTTGCTTTTCTTGAACGAATTCCAGGCTCCATTGGTACATTTTCTTCATTTTCGCCTTCCAATTCTTCCAACTCACTTATTAATTTGTATGACCAGCGAGGAACTTTTTTATTGATTTCATGGAAATCAATAAAATTTTTTATAAGAGTTTGATCGTTGCTATCAGTTCTAACGACATCAAATAAAAATTTGAAAATTTTTATTTCTTCTTCTGAATGAATTTTTTCTTCTTGTTGGGGTTCTGAAAAAAAAGAAAGTTTTTTCTCTATTGACAAAGATTTTCTATTAAATTTTTCTATT